CTATATGTTGTGTCGTGTCAACTATTTCTACGGAAGGTGGTGAGATGATATCTTGAGCGGTTACGTATCTAGGACCCCTTACACAAATCGACGCGTCTCTAACTCCATAGAGATTACTTCTCAATACAATTTCTTTCAAATTTTGTAAGATTTCATGTACTGATTCCTCAATACCTACTATCGTAGAATATTCATGTGGCACCTTCTTAGATTTTGCACGTGTGATACATGTTCCTTCTATTTCTCCAAGTAAGGCTCTTCGCATGGCAATACCGATGGTATCAGCTTGACCTTTCATAAGTGGTGACAGAATGAAACGACCATAATAAAGACGCTTACTGTCTACTCTTGATTCAACACACTTCCACTGTAGTGTTCGAGTGGATCCTGCTACTTCCTCTCGAACCATACTATACTAGTATTATTATTTGATCATTTATTTCTCTTGAAATCGGTTTAATTCTTATTTCTACACACGTCTTTTTTTAGGAGGTCGACATCCATTATGTGGCATAGGTGTTACATCACGTACGAAGCTTAATAATATACCACTTCTACGAATGGCTCGTAATGCTGCATCTCTTCCGAGACCAGGACCCTTTATCATAACTTCTGCTCGTTGCATACCCTGATCAACCACTGTACGAATAGCATTTACCGCTGTGGCTTGAGCAGCATAAGGTGTTCCTCTTCTTGTGCCTTTGAATCCAGAAGTACCGGCGGAGGCCCAAGAAACTACCCGACCTCGTACATCTGTAACAGTTATAATGGTATTGTTGAAACTCGCTTGAACATGAATAACGCCTTTTGGTATTCTACGTCCATTCTTACGTGAACCAATACGCCCATTCCTACGTGAACCAATTCTTGGTATAGCTTTTGTCATATTTTATCATCTCATATTTATGAGTCAGAAATATACAAAAAGAAAAGATACGGAGATATCCATTTCATGTTAAAACAGATCCTTTACCCTATTTTTACATATTTTTTATTTATTTTGGAAAGTAAAGTTCTTTTTTAGAAGAATTACCCTTGTCTCTGTTTATGTTTCGGATTGGAACAAATCACTATAATTCGTCCACGCCTGCGAATCAGTCGACATTTTTCACAAATTTTACGAACGGAAGCCCTTATTTTCATATTTTTTATTCCTTACCTTAATTCTGAATCCACTTCTTGGAAGAGAATAAGTCTCTTGAATTTTTTTTTGAACTTCGAATTGTATACCCATGGTTAAAAAAATAACCTAATCGTTCGAATCTTTGTTGCGAAGTCGATAAATTATACGTCCCCTGGTTGAATCATAACGACTTACTTCAATTTTTACTCTATCTCCCGGTAGTATCCGTATAAAACTGCGGCGGATCCTCCCTGAAACATATCCTAGAATTAGATCTTCATTATCTAAACGGACCCGGAACATACCGTTGGGAAGTGATTCAGTAATTAAACCCTCATGAATCAATTTTTGTTCTTTCATTCCAGGTAACCTCCTTGAAGTATCAACTAATGGAGGAAGAGTTATATAACTCACTTTTCCTCTCTATTTTACAAATAGGAAGTTAGAGATCAAATTCGGATACCAGAGGTGGAAGATTACCATATATAACACAAAATTTCTCCTCCAATTCTTTCTAGTCGAGCTTCTCGATCTGTTATTATACCTCGAGAAGTAGAAAGAATTACAATTCCCATTCCACCCAAAATCTTAGGAATTCGTTGATAGTTGGAATAAATTCGTAAGCCGGGCCGGCTGATACGCTTTAAAATGGTTCTAGTTTTATATATTCCTTTTCTGGTTTTTCTATGTCGCAGAGTTGAAACCAAGAAATATTTGTTACTCTCCTGATGTTTCCGAACGTTTTCAATAAAACCTTCTCGTAGAAGTATTTTAACAATGTTTTCGGTGATATTTGTAGATGCTATTCGAACCCTTCCTTTTTTATCCGTGTCAGCATTTCTTATAGAAGTTATTAGATCGGCAATAGTGTCCCTACCCATGACGAACTAGAATTATAGGTTCCTCCTAATTTTGATATAATCAACATGTTTCCTTTTTTTTTTCTTTTTTTTATTATAAAGTATATACGTGAGACACAATCTACTAATTTGATCTATTTGATCTATTTCAGATACCCTACTATATCATAGTCTCATCTACTACTATTTATAATACTTCGGGAGCTAATGAAACTATTTTAGTAAAATTTAACTGTCTCAATTCTCGAGCGATCGCACCAAAAACTCGAGTTCCTTTTGGATTTCCTTCTTGATCAATGACAACTGCAGCATTGTCGTCATATCGTATTATCATACCGTTTTCACGTTTGAGTTCTTTACATGTACGTACAATTACAGCTCTAATTACTTCTGATCTTTCTAGAGGCATATTGGGAACTGCTTCTTTGATTACAGCAACAATAACATCACCAATATGAGCATATCGGTGATTACCAGCTCCTATGATTCGAATACACATCAATTTTCGAGCTCCGCTGTTATCCGCTACATTCAAAAGGGTCTGAGGTTGAATCATATCATTTTTATTTCAATCTGTTATTTCAATGCAAAAGTATGAAAGAAAAAAAGAAATATTGTCCGTCCAGAAATAAATAAACCTGCGGTTGTTTTTTCATCCCCAATACCCCTTTTTGTTTAGTTCTACATCTCTATCCTGAAATAAGAAATTGAGTTCGTATAGGCATTTTGCGCGCAGCTATCTCAATAGCTGCTCTAGCTACAGTTTCTGATACTCCACCCATTTCATAAAGTATTCGACCCCGTTTAACAACGGATACCCAATATTCAGGAGATCCCTTCCCCGAACCCATACGTGTTTCCGCGGGTCTTACTGTAACAGGTTTGTCGGGAAATATACGTACCCATATTTTTCCACCACGACGCGCATATCGTGTCATTGCTCTTCGCCCTGCTTCTATTTGTCTAGCTGTAATCCAAGCAGGTTCAAGTGCCTGAAGAGCATATCTGCCGAAACAAATATGATTGCCTCGACAAGATATTCCTTTCATTCTTCCTCTATGCTGTTTACGAAATCTGGTTCTTTTGGGGTTATAGTCGATGGTTGTTTCTTAATTCCATCTCTACTACAGAACCGGACATGAGAGTTTCTTCTCATCCAGCTCCTCGCGAATGAAAGGATTCAAATTCAATAAAATAATATTATAGATACACATTAATAGATACACATTAATAGGTACACAGTAATAGATAATACACCAAGTAATGGCTTTTATTGATATTTAATTTCTTACATAAGAAGGAAGATGTAGATACAAGATATACAATACAGCTAGACGTGTGTGTACATTTATGTATCTTTATAGATAATGTAATCTTTCTCTTTTTTATTTTTATAACATAACGAATCCTTTCCTTATTTTTTTTTACCTCTATCGAATTACGACAAAAGATTGTAATCCAATAAATAGAGGTTTCGCGGGCGAATATTTACTCTTTCCTGTTTCATTCGAAGGTTCAATTCATAACCTCTCAGAATAAATCAATTTTTTCTTGGTCCGTTCCGCCATCCCACCCAATGAATTATTAGGATTCGTTTTCAATAGAAGCCTATGCAGTCACAGGTTCTGTCGTTCCCATAGCTTCTCCATTAATGGTTAGGTCCGAACTTTGCAATGGAGCTTCCAACAAAATTGGTTCCCAAGTCAATTTCCTCAGTTTTTATTAACCTGAAGGCTCTTTATTATTTTATTCTATTTTAAATTATTTCATTTTAAAATTCTTATATTTATAATTATCTTATCAGTATTGATTATCAGTATTGATGCTTTATCACACTGCCTTTTATGACGTGATTCATAGACCATACATATTGGAATCATATATCATTGATATTTTTGTTCTTTCTTTCTATCATCCTTCCATTTATCCACATCCCTTTATTTTTTTTTTTGCTTTACAACCCATAATCAGATCTATTTTTTGTTGAAAGAATTTCAGTTGCTACAACCATATGATAGATCCACTCATTCATATAGTGACTGTTTCTTGGGATCTCGACAATACGAAGCAATAAGTTGGTTATTAGTTTATTTTATATAATTACAAAGTTTATAGCAGGGGTCAGTTTATTTTTTTTTTTGAATCCCAACTTGAAACTATAAAGAAAAAACTAACGAGTCACACACTAAGCATAGCAATTATACCAAATGATCAATCGAATTTTTATTTAACCTTATAGAATTAGAATTGCTCATTTTTTTATTTTTAACGAAAAAAGAATGAAAGAGTTTGTCATTTTTTGTTTTATCACTGGACAGAATGGGAAGACAAGGTTGATTATTCCTCGTCTACAAATATCCAAATTTTTATACCTAATACTCCATAAATAGTTCGAATTGTATAGGAACAATGATCAATTTTAGCGCGAATTGTTTGTAGGGGAACTCTACCCTCTCTGATCCATTCAACACGTGCAATTTCTTTTCCGTCGATACGGCCTGCTATTTGCACTTGAATTCCTTTTGTATCCGTTTGTTCAGTTAATTCAATAGCTTTTTTCATTGCTTTTCGAAACGAAACTCTATTTTTTAATTGTAAAGCTATATATTCTGCAAGAATATTAGGTTGTCCATAAGGTTTTTCAACTCTTGTGATAGCAATGTTGAGTCTCCGGTTTACAGAATGAAACTCCTTTTGTACATTCATCTGTAATTCTTCGATTCCTCGTGTTTGCCCCTCTATTAATAAATTTGGGAATCCAATATAGATTATGACTTGGATCAAATCAATTTTTTTTTGAATTGTTATACGTGCAATTCCTTCGAAACCTGAGGATATTTTCCTATTTTTTTGTACATAGTTCTTGATACAATTCCGTATTTTTGCATCTTCCTGTAGGCCCCCGGAATAATTTTTTGGTTGTGTGAACCAAAAGGAATGATGACTTTGAGTTGTACCAAGTCTGAAACCAAGTGGATTTATTTTTTGTCCCATATTTTTCTATTCTATTTTATTTT